ATTGGAATTTGTTGGAATTTGCAATTGCTCAATTCCACTTAAGACTTATGAGTTTGTTATAGAATAGCAAAACAAAAAAGGATTCGATTTCTACCATTATTATGATATTCCAATACGATTTTTTTTAGCACTTTGCTTTTTTATGGATTTCGTTGTTCAGTTCAAAAAAAAGATTCGTACAGAAGAGATATGAGATATTTTTATCTATTTTTTTTTGAAGTTTCTATAATACGATTGAAGTACATAATATAAGATAAAGAAGGCTTATTAAATAAAACATAAGCAAATATAACTATATCTATCTATATATATGTCTCTCTCTGTTTATTGCAGTTCTATTCTGGACAGCGTATATTGTGCTCTATCAAAACTTCTATTTTCTAGTCAATGAAAAAAATGAAATAGAAAATCTCTTATAGGAATCATAGGCAAATAAGATATCTGATTCGATATCTGTGTAAGAATTCATGTTCTGGGGTTTACATACACTTAGAATTAGTGTTATAATTGAAATTAAGATAAAGAAGAATTTTTTTTATTTAAATTATTGAAAAAAATCAATACTGATTAGTTACATATTAATTTTCATTTTCATATATTATTGGGGGATTTTAATCTAAAATCCAAGAATCGTTCATGAATTGACAGTGAATAGTTAATGGTTCCAATTTTGGAGCTTTTGTGAATGAAAAAAACATTTGGTTTTTCATTTCAATAGCAAATTTCAATAGAAAGGGTAAAGAATTTTAAAAGTATGTGTTTTGAGATACTATACAAAATGAATCAAAGAGATAGATTCAATCTAAAAAAAGGGGGATTAAGAAAAACGGGATTCAAGATGCAAGTACAAAAAAACGTTTAGTATCGACTTGGCGGCATGGCCGAGTGGTAAGGCGGGGGACTGCAAATCCTTTTTCCCCAGTTCAAATCCGGGTGTCGCCTAGTCAAGACACGAAATACCTTATTTCTATTTTGCTGATAAAATTTGTCAAATTTGGGAAATACGCAGAGGAGAAGGACTCTTGAGACTTCCAAGGCTGTCCCTATGTATTTTGTTTGTGCTTAATGTTTACCGATTCCACTATCAACCAAATAAGAACCTCTTATATCTTAAAATTAATTGGATTTTTTGGATTGTTTCATGAATGGTATTGGACAGAATCTTTTTTTTGACTCTGCACTAGCCATTTTACTATTATTAGTGAACAATAATGGAAAAATTCCTTCATATTCATAGAGCTAGAGGACAGAATTCACATGGATATAGTAAGTCTCGCTTGGGCTGCTTTAATGGTAGTCTTTACATTTTCCCTTTCACTCGTAGTATGGGGAAGGAGTGGACTGTAGGGGTATTACTAATTGAGTTGAGAAATCAAACTGTATCAATTTTTTATAAATCGTTTTGCAAAGACTTTTTAAGTGAACTATTTAGATTGAATTAACAAAATTTTCATTCCAAAAATTTATTTGATTCTAGTGGAGGAACATATTCTATGAATAATATATGAATATGAAGATTCTATTCTAGATCCATCTATATTAAGATTAAGTTTCTATCTTTATACAGTATAACTGTATACACTAATACACTCGAATACTAAAAAAGATAGTATTGTAGAAAGAAAGATATATATCTTTCTTTCTACAATATTTCTACAATACTATTGGGTCTCATAGAATACTGCTGATTCTAGTTCGCTCGTTTCGTCTAAGACGCAAACTTTATTTCTTCAACCAAATATTGAAAAGAACTAACTAAGAACGCAAAATTCAAGTTTCATTCAAATTAATCACTTTGACTCACGGTTTTTACGTATATTATAAGTAAAAAGGCAGTAGGAACTAGAATAAACAGTGCAGTAGCAATAAATGCGAGAATATTTACTTCCATAATCTCATTGTTTGGTTTTTTTTATTTCGAAATAATTCGGGATTTAATCCCATAGAAATGATAAATCTTTCGTCTCTAAATTCATCTAAATTTAATGAGATGAATTCTATCTCGATGATACCGAATCAGATCAATATCATGAATAACAATATCTGAGCTATCAAATCAATTCATCGTCAAAAATTGAATAGTATAACATAGAAAGAGCGTTTATCCATACCGAATACAAAAACGAATTCTTGATTCACTCGAGAATTTCTTTACTTTCTATTTATCCTCCTTTTCCATTCTTCCTTTTCTAAAAAACTATCGGCTTCCTTCCTTGTACAATCATCTGACGAAGTATTATCTAACTGCCTTTTTACTTACATTGGTTACAAACAAATCCAAACAAATAAACAATAAAGGCGAAAAAGACGAAATTCAAAAGGGGAAGTTAAGTTCTAAACTTTTTTTTTAATGATCTAGTCTTTTTGGAAAACAAAAAAGTGTGAGAAAGACAAGTCCCGGTACAGTAAAAGAAGATTGAATATTCTACCGAATTCACTTTTGCTTTTTCTTTGTCCAAAATCTTTAACAATAAATTTCCTCAGGAAGGGTGGGACTTTTTGTTTATCTTTATTTTATTAAACTTCCTTGGATTAGTAATAAGATGCATAGAATATATCAAACTTTAGTGTGCAATGAGATAGATTATTTCAAATTAAAATTAATAATTGACGGACGTTATACAAAACAAAAAATCGGGTTCAAAAAAAGAAGCTCTTTTTCAGATTCAAATTCAAAAGATTTTATCAAAATAATTAAATTCATTTTGTATTGTACAAACAAATCAAAATTGCATTTGTGTATGTGCTACTGGAAAAAAGAGATAGTACTCGATTTTATTTCATTACACAGGCCACGACAGGGCCCAACCCAGCAGGGTATCTCTTGGAATCTGAATATGATTCTAGAAAAAATTGTACTAATTCACAAAAGTTTCATCCATCGTCTCTAATTGAAGAAATGAGAATTCCCGTATTTGTTTCTATTTTTGAAAAGACTCTCCCTAGGAATGTAATTTTGCTATTTGTCCCCTTGTCGCAGAAAATAGAGGAATGATTTTATATATTTTTTTATTGGATCATTGGATTTGGATCTGTCGGGACTGACGGGGCTCGAACCCGCAGCTTCCGCCTTGACAGGGCGGTGCTCTGACCAATTGAACTACAATCCCCGGGAAATAAAGAGTACAGCATACATATTCTTATGATTTTGGTGAAACCCTTTCTATTTTCTATTTCGATTTTCGATTGGAATCTCTGCATTATAACAGAAGCACGCATCGTGGGGTGATATCCACATGAATATACACTTTAATGGTAAGGGCACGGATTACTCGTCATCTTTTCATTATTTCAAATCAAAAACCGTTGATAATCAATGAAAAAAAGAATCTTTTTTTTTACATTAGTCTTTTTCTTAGACTTTATACTTACAAATGCTGATACAAATGCTGATATGAATCCAGATAAAAATTTTATGAAAAAAAAATGGAACAGATTAAATAAATAACCAGTAGAGATATATCAGAAAATTGGACTTTTTCCCTATCGGACATTTCGAGAGAACAAGGGGGTTATATCATTTCATAAGGGATCCGTGAATTATTGGGCCGAGCTGGATTTGAACCAGCGTAGACATGTTGCCAACGAATTTACAGTCCGTCCCCATTAACCGCTCGGGCATCGACCCAGGAAGAATCAATTCCAAACTAAGTACTTAATTAATAATCCCTGATCAACTTCCTTTCGTAATACCCTACCCCCAGGGGAAGTCGAATCCCCGCTGCCTCCTTGAAAGAGAGATGTCCTAAACCACTAGACGATGGGGGCCCATTTACTCGACCGTCAGCATACTATGCTCATAGTATGAACAGTTTTTTGAAATTGTCAACATAACGAAACGGTGTGACTAGCTTTGAAAGATCTTTCCGTCTTTCATGATTCGATAGAATTTTTGGATTCGTCATTTGTATTCATGAATCATTGATTCTAATCGTCATTACTCATTCTATTTTTATTATGGCTATAGCAAGATATTATAGTTATAGTAAGAATCCATTATTATTAGAATTCCTTATTAGAATTATTCCAATTAGAATAGAAATTCTAAGAAATTACAAATATAAGAAATATATACAAAAAATTGAATATAAATAAATGTAAAAATAGAAATAAATACAATAAACAAAAAATGGAAAGTCTAAAATAAAATAGAAAATTACAATTATAGAATAGAAAAAAAATATAGGAAAACTTTTCTTTTCAGGGAAGGATTTTTTGCCCGGCCGATCATAAAAAAAACCAGAAAGAAGGGTTAAACTTTCGCTTTCATTCATTAATTCACTCAGTGTTAAGATAGATAGACATATCTCTATCTCACACTAAACCAGGAAAATTTTAATCTCGAAATCGGGTAAGAGAGATAGGGAGCAAGAAATTTTCCGATTTTTTGGGGGTTCAGGGAACAAGTAGAATCTCTTCATCAGTGATTCGATGAAATTTCTTGGATCTATGTTGAATTGGTAGTTCCCTGGATCCAATCAAATGAATTTCGTTATGATGGTGGTCAATTTAATTAGGTTTGGCTTTGAAACAATTCATTGCATTGATATTTATCAAATTCAATATCAATAAACAAACCCTTTTTCCTTATATTCACTAGTTTTACCTATATTCATTAGGTAAATCCAATTTCTCGTTTATGAATGTACTATTATGACTAGAAGTCTACTCCATATATTTATTATTAAGATATTTACTTTACAAAAATTTTATTTATAATCTATTTTCATAGATATATCTTATCCTTAGAGTGGCTCAGTCAGAAATTGAGTCAAAGAGGCCCTTTTAACTCAGTGGTAGAGTACCGCCATGGTAAGGCGTAAGTCATCGGTTCAAATCCGATAAGGGGCTTTGGTCTTTGTTCAGAAGTCCCTGCGGAAGTATTCTTATTTAAAGAGGAAATAGGGATATTGTTGATATTTGCAATAAAAAAAACTAGAAAATTTAATGAATTTGAATTCTAAAATTCAATTCCAATTCAATTTCCAAAAGTTAACAGT